AAATAAGCATTCCTTATAACAAGACATTAGACATTAATTATCTATAAATAGAAAGAAAATCCAGATTGAATTCTATATATTCAAATAAAATATACAAATTTCTAATAGATTGGATGAAATCTTATCTTAAAGAATCCCATGATTCAATTTATTATTTATTAAATTAAAACTACATTTTATTTATTAAAACTAATCTTAATAAACTATTTTTTTAGTGATTTTTCGCGAGGAGCTGGATGAGAAGAAATTCTCATGTCCAGTTCTGTAGTAGAGATGGAATTGAGAAAGAGACATCAACTATAACCCGAAAAGAACCAGATTCCGTAAACAACATAGAGGAAGACTAAAAGGAATATCTTGTAGCGGTAATCGTATTTGTTTCGGTCGATATGCTCTTCAAGCGCTTGAACCTGCTTGGATTACATCTAGACAAATAGAAGCCGGCCGACGCGCAATGACACGAAATGTACGCCGTGGTGGAAAAATATGGGTACGTATATTTCCAGACAAACCAGTTACAGTAAGATCGACGGAAACACGTATGGGTTCGGGGAAAGGATCTCCCGAGTATTGGGTAGCCGTCGTTAAACCTGGTAGAATCCTTTATGAAATGGGCGGAGTGGCCGAAAAAATAGCCAGAAAGGCTATTTTAATCGCAGCATCAAAAATGCCTATAAAAACTCAATTCATTAGTTCAGGATAGCAATATAGAAAACCAAGAGAAAGAGGTCTTAGGAATCAAAAAACAATTGTAGATTTTCTTTTTTTGACAAACAATATTTCTTTTTTTATTCGTCCTTTGTTGCATTGAAAGAAGAGATTCAAAAATGATTCAACCTCAGACCCATTTGAATGTAGCAGATAACAGCGGGGCCCAAGAATTGATGTGTATTCGAATCATAGGAGCTAGTAATCGCCGGTATGCTCATATCGGTGACGTTATTGTTGCTGTGATCAAGAAAGCAATAGCTAATACTAATACACCTCTGGAAAGAGCAGAAGTGATCAGAGCTGTAATTGTACGTACTTGTAAAGAATTCAAGCGCGACAACGGTATTATAATACGATACGATGACAATGCCGCAGTTGTAATTGATCAAGCAGGAAATCCAAAAGGAACTCGAATTTTTGGTGCAATCGCCCAGGAATTGAGACAGTTAAATTTCACTAAAATAGTTTCATTAGCTCCTGAAGTATTATAAATATAAGATGAGACTTCAATAGAATTATCTATTTAAACGGAATTATTGAAATGACATAGATAAATTGTGGATTATGTCTCAAGTAGATTATTAGATTATGTCTTATGCATATACCTTTAATACTAATAAATAAAAAAAACATGTTGATTATATCAAAATTCGGGGGAAGGGAGAATTTACGGTGGGGAGGGACCCTATTGCTGAAATAATAACCTCTATACGAAATGCTGACATGAATAGAAAAGGAACGGTTCGAATAGCATCGACTAACATCAACGAAACCATTGTTAAAATACTTTTACGAGAAGGTTTTATCGAGAACATAAGAAAACATCAGGAAAACAAGAAATACTTTTTTGTTTTAACCCTACGACATAGAAGAAATAGGAAAGGACCATATCAAAATACTTTAAATTTAAAACGGATCAGTCGGCCCGGTCTACGAATTTATTCTAAGTATAAAAAAATTCCTAGAATTTTAGGCGGAATAGGTATTGTAATTCTTTCTACTTCTCGAGGTATAATGACAGACCGAGAGGCTCGACTAGAAGGAATCGGCGGAGAAATTTTGTGTTATATATGGTAATTAATCCGTTTAATATCCGAATTGTATCCGAAACCTTCCTATTTGTGAAAAAAAAAGAAATAAGGGCAAATTGTCTACTAATATTGCTCCTCCTGTCCTACATTAGTTGATACTTCGAAGTACCTGGAATGAAAGAACAAAAATAAAATGAATTCCTGAGGGTTTAATTACTGAATTATTTCTCAATGGTATGATCAGGATTCCTTTCGATAATGAATATATGATTCGAGATTATGCTTTAGGAACGACCCAAAGAAGTTTTTTTATACGTATACTATCAGTAGATAGGATAAAAATTCAATTTCAATTAATTTAAGGTAAATCATTACCGGCCGGGGGCATAGAATTGTTAGAATCCCTATCAAGGAAAGGGTTAGAATAATTAGGTGGTTTTTTCAACTTCAATCTTTTTTTGTTAGGGGGATAAATTTTATGGTTCCAAAATTTCAAGAAACTTATTTTCTTCCAATGAATTCGGAATTAAGGAATAACAGCTATGAAAATAAGGGCTTCTGTTCGTAAAATTTGTCAAAAATGTCGGTTAATCCGCAGGAGGGGACGAATTTTTGTAATTTGTTCCAACCTGAGACATAAACAAAGACAAGGATAATTCTTCTAGTTCTAGTCTAAAAAAAGAGACTCCTAAAAGAAAGCAATCTTAAATTTTAAAGAAAGCGATAAACAAATAAAAATAGAAGATCTATTTTGACAT